AGTTGGACCTTTGATTAAATTAATTAACATCTTTTTTTTTTAATTGACCTCCTCTTTTCTTTAATCCAAAGGAGGTCAAATTAAGATTACTCTTCAATTATTTAAGTGTAATTTTCGGACTAACCTAACCAAGACTGGAATCACGCTCTGTAGGATTTGAACCTACGACATCGGGTTTTGGAGACCCACGTTCTACCGAACTGAACTAAGAGCGCTTTCTTATCTTCTTATCATTATCACACTAGCTAAAACTAAAAAAAAAAGAAGAGGATTTTTTTTCTAACCCGAATACATCTTGTATGCATAAGACTGTCATATAGAATATGATATAATAAAAAAAAGATTATGTATGCCTGATTTTAATCGATTTCAATGAATCCCTCGTTACTGCTCAGACGAGAAGTAATAGGTAGGGATGACAGGATTTGAACCCGTGACATTTTGTACCCAAAACAAACGCGCTACCAAGCTGCGCTACATCCCTTTCAATTGGTCTACAGTGTCATTTTATAGAATCCCTGTCTTGTTTTCAAAATCCTTATTTTTTCCATTGATATATCCAAGTTATCTTGACATTTTTTTTTTATTCTCATGTAACATATAATAATAATAGAAGGCTTATATACACATGAATCTGAAACCCATCGTAAAAAATAACTAAAAAAAAAGAATATTTTTTGGGAATGCTCAGTCGGAAGGGACGTCTTTTTCGGTTTTAAGAAAAGGAAAATCTTATCTACCGAATCATTGTAAATTTCAATTGGAATTAGGAATTCCGTGTACAAATACAAGCGGTCCTTAACTACTTACATAGTTATATTATATCGGATCATATATGGATTACCATTAGGCATTACAATAAATAATACAATAAATAAAAAGAATAAAGAAGGAGGATTTAAAATGCGAGATCTAAAAACATATCTTTCCGTGGCACCGGTACTAAGTACTCTATGGTTTGGGGCTTTAGCAGGTCTTTTGATAGAGATCAATCGTTTATTTCCGGATGCGTTGACATTCCCTTTTTTCTCATTCTAGTTATTGACATGGGAAGGGGTGAAGAAGATTAGAGATAGAATCAAAAGATTTGTGACTAATCCCTCCCCCTCTTTTCTTTTTTTTTTTTAGATAAAATAGAATTCAATACAATATAATAAGTAGAAGTATAATAAAGAAAGGAGGAAAGAGAAATAAAAAAGTAGATTCAACCTCGGCAAAATTCGGGTTTAGTCTCCAATTCCATTTAGAAATAATATTGTGAGAACAGAAATGTGTCTAGGGCAAGAAGATCATACAAGATCTTTTAATGAAATACTGTACATTGAATCGAATTCGATTCAAAATATACCTAAATATTAGTTTGTTGTTTTACTTCTTATTTTTTTGATTTCTTTTTTCGCGGAAAGTAGAAGAGTTGGTTGAATCAAAAACGCAAAGGAGGTTCATGGCCAAGGGTAAAGATGTCCGAGTAACGGTTATTTTAGAATGTACCAATTGTGTTCGAAACGGTCTTAATAAGGAATCAAGGGGTCTTTCCAGATATATTACTCAAAAGAATCGACACAATACGCCTAGTCGATTGGAATTGAGAAAATTCTGTCCCTATTGTTACAAACATACGATTCACGGGGAGATAAAGAAATAACTCGAATCAAGTGCCTGTGTGTCACTCTTACAAGGAACACGAAAAGGACATATTCTATATATACCATATTATTCTATATATTCTAGTTAACATAATTTAACTAACTAAAAAAAAAAGCCAAATCAAATCCTATATTTTGAATTCAAAATCTTTTTGGATCAGATTGAAATAGGATTTTGGGGATAAGGAATAAACAAACCATGGAAAAATCCAAGCGACTCTTTCTTAAATCCAAGCGATCTTTTCGTAGGCGTTTGCCCCCGATCCAATCGGGGGATCGAATTGATTATAGAAACATGAGTTTAATTAGTCGATTTATTAGTGAACAAGGAAAAATATTATCTAGACGGGTAAATAGATTAACCTTAAAACAACAACGATTAATTACTATTGCTATAAAACAAGCTCGTATTTTATCTTTGTTACCTTTTCTTAATAATGAGAAACAATTTGAAAGAAGCGAGTCGACCTCCGGAGCTACTGGTCTTAGAACCCTAACTAAATAAAAAAAAAGTAGACTTACTTTACTCCTCAATTGAACCCAAATTCAAATTCAAATCCGAACTCAAACAGAGATTGATATTTTGTTCGAAAAATTGTAAGAAAAAAATTGGGGAAGAAGAAGAAATCTTTTTTTATTGGATATTGGACATATTCGCTCATTTAATTTTGAGCGACTTTATCATATTCTCTTTATCATACTAATTTCTACTCTACCTTCCCGGAGTTCATTCTCCAGCGAACTCCATTTAAAATATTCTGACGAATTCCTTACAATTTCCTTTTTTATTTTATGATCTCATTAGAAATCATATAAAGACAATTCCTATTTAATATAGCTATTTGTGCAAGTATTTTACGATTAAGAAGCAACTGTCTCTTGTACAGATTGTGTATTAATCTACTATAACTATGGGATACTCTATTCTCGCGAATTACTGCATTTATCCGAGTGATCCACAAACGACGAAAATCTCTCTTTTTCCTATCTCTATCTCGATGAGACGAAACCAAAGATCTTATTTTCTGTTGAATAATTGTTCGAGTAAGTCTTGAACGAGCCCCCCGAAAGCTTGATGCAAATAAACGAATTTTTGTTCTACGTCTCCGAGCTATATATCCTCGTCTAATTCTAGTCATTGAATAAATGAAACTTTCATGAATAACTAATTGATTTCCTTTCTTTCAGTTATTCTTTTCCCTTTTCCTAGTTTATTAATAACAAAACGGATTCTTCCAATGTATAAAATACAAATTCCAATGGCTTTTGCTACTATAACCTTCCCAACCACAATTTGTCTTTTTTTATAGGCATTTCACCTCGAAACGAGTATTGATACTAGGTATCAAAAAACAGAAAAAAGTAATAAATAGAAATGAATAACGAAATAGTGGATTCCATCGTTTCTATGGTTATGTCTTAAACGGTGAGGTCCTCTCTATACACCGGAGTCCCTTATTTCATTTAATCAATGCTATTAGCAACTTGCACAGTTCAAATTCTTTGGCTCTACCCATGAATTATCTAGTAATAGGTCTTTCACAACGAGATCTACCTATACAGTAACGGTATTTAATTATGAAGATTGGCTGGGTAGCTGACCCTCTTAGTCCGTTTTTGCAAGAGTATAGGCATAAGATTTCGGCTTTGAAAATAGGATTTCCCCGCTTAATGGATAACTATTTGTTACCAATGAGGAATGTTTTCTCATCGGAAACCATAAATCTCATATACAATAGAAGAGAATTGAATAGATCTTTTTTTTTTAGTTTTCGATATATAGATATAGATAGTGAATGGCCTTCTTCCTTCCATTTTATACTATTGACTAGTACTGATCATTGATACTGGAAAATGGATTTCCCTTTTTTCTCCCAATGGTGATCTGAACGAGTCGCACATACACCCTAGTACATGTTCCTCGACGCTGAGGACATCCCCCAAGAGCGGGGGATTTCGTAACATTTCTGATTGGCTGTCTTGTGTTTCTAATAAGTTGTTTAATAGTTGGCATGTTGAATCGTATACATAATAAATGGGCTGGTTTAGATCGATCCTAACCGGATGATTATGAATTACTTCTCTATTTAATAGATGAATAGAATATTAGTAAACCCGTTAATAAGTAAGAAGATAAAATCTCAAATCGGCGATTTTCGTCAACTTAATGCTATTTTTTTTTATTCAATCGCTACAAGATCAACAATTCCATGAGCTTGGGCTTCTGTTGCTGACATAAAAACATCCCTTTCCATATCTTCGGATACAACCCATAAGGGTTTGCCCGTTCTTTGTACATAAACTCTTGTGATGGTTTCGCGCAGTTTCAGTAGTTCTTCTGCTTCCAGGATAAATTCTCCCGTTTGCGCCTCATAAAAAGAACTCGCAGGTTGATGTATCATTACCCTGATAATATAACAAATGGTTCCTCTATCTCGCATGATGAGGTGAGGAGAAGAGATAAAGAATAATAAAAAAATAAAGATAGAATTGAGCAACCGTACAGGCATCCTTTGCACATTGCATACGGCTATACAATGGAATTCACTTTACCTTCCATTTCCATCGAAGAAAGAGAAAAAAATATAGATATAGGGTTTATCCGATTCAGATCGGGAAATGATCCAATTACCATCCTTCCTTTCGGAGCAGTTAAAAAATACTATGATGGCTCCGTTGCTTTTTATATATTTCTCTCGTCTGTGATTCAGCAATCCCAAAGTTTCTTTTTTTTTTTTTTCGTACTCTTTCATAACAATAACATAAATATTGTTAAAAGTTTTCTGTTGTGAAAACAAAAAAGTTTGTGACGCTGAAATGGTAATGGTCACCGATAAATAAGAAAAAATCGAGAATACCCTTTATTTTATACTAATTTCATACTACTCTTTCGATATATAATCTAATGTTTTGAAAAAAAAATTTCTCATATCGAATTCGAAGTGCCATGCTATTATTACTTAATATTCCTATTTCATAGGGCGAAGGCATAGTCTTTTTTTTTGTTCTTAAAAAACTCATTGGCGCCAAGCGTGAGGGAATGCTAGACGTTTGGTAATCTCTCCGCCGACCAGGATAAAAGATCCCATTGAAGCGGCTAATCCCATGCATATTGTATGCACATCGGGTTGCACAAATTGCATAGTATCATAAATAGCTACTCCGGGGATTACCCATCCGCCAGGAGAGTTTATAAACAAATACAGATCCTTGTTATCATTCTCTATACTGAGATATACCATAAGACCAATAAGTTGATTCGAAATCTCGCTATCAACCTCTTGGCCTAAAAAAAGTAATCTTTCTCGATAAAGTCGGTTGATTAGGATCAAATTTGTATCCCTTAAGAGCCGT